GATGGGAAGCCAGTAGGGGCTCAGTGATAGAGAGTTTAATCCCCCATTTATAAATTATGCTAATAGCTAATGGGCTCATACCCCATAAATGTTATTTATATAAATTTCTAAGGTGTAGTAGCACATAATATTTTCACTATTAAGGGGTAGATTTTCTGAAGTTATTATACGTAGGTTTTGTAAATCTAAGTAAACTGGAACCTTGAATCTTAGAGAATTTATTTTGAAAATAAAAGTTTATGGGTTAATTAGATAATCTAAGAATTCAAAATTCTTAATGCAATCACTTTACTAATTATTTTAAACCTTTGTTTAATTATTTATACTATTAGATTAAGTATTGTTTTATTCTCTGAGAGTTGAGCAATTTTATGACTAGGGTTAGAATTAAACCTATTGTCTTTCTTAATATTATTAGGCTTATCTAAAGTAACAGGAGAAACTATTATAAACTATTTCTTAGTGCAGAGAATAACCTCATTAGGATTTATAACGGGTTTAATTATTAATAATTTAATAGATAATAAAATTCACTTAGGTTTATTATTGGGTTTTATTTTTATAAAATTAGCTATAGCGCCGTTCCATATATGAATACATAAAATTATTATACCTTTAAATAAAGTATGCTTATTTACAATAATCTCAATTCAAAAATTACCCCCCTTAGCAGGATTAAGATTTATTAAAACCAACGGGGGGATAATAATAATTTTAGGGTTTATAGCTCTTTTGGGGTCAATTATTGGGTTTACTTTCACTAACTTAAAATTGATTTTATTTTACTCAAGTGTATCACACACTCCTTGAATACTAACATTTTTATTAATAGGGTCTCAACTTTGATTAGAGTATTTAATTATTTATTCAATTAATCTTATAATCGTTATATTAAACATTAATTTTTCTTCATGGGTAAGATATTCAATAAATAAAAGAATTTTAATTTCATTTTTARGATTAGGTGGAATACCTCCTTTATTAGGATTTTATCCCAAAGTAATTTTGGTTTATCTGTCAGAGAGTATAATTTTAACTATAATATTAGTAATATCATCTTTATTAAACATATATTTTTATATTCGTACATGTATAAAAAAAACATCTAACTCTAAACTTACTCTAGAGAGAAATTCAATATTTAGAATTTGACCTACTCTTATAACACCCATCATAATTTTTTTATAAAGCTAAAAGTTGTGTACTGTWAACCTTCAAAGTTAATAAAATTAAGCTTTTTAATAAATTTGCAATTTATTGTATCTAACTTCTTAATTAAGATATTTACTCTAAAGACTAAATTGTAAATTTAGTATTCAAAATATCAATTCGATGATTTTTATCTACTAATCATAAAGATATTGGTACTTTATATTTAATTTTAGGTGTTTTTTCAGGTTTTATTGGAGTATGTTATAGAATAATAATCCGTATTCAATTAATAGACCCAGAAGGTTATATCTCAGAACACTCTTATAATGTTATTATTACCACCCATGCTTTAGTAATAATTTTCTTTATAGTAATGCCTGTTATAATCGGWGGTTTCGGTAATTGATTAATTCCTTTAATAATTGGATCACCTGACATAGCATTTCCGCGAATAAATAATATAAGATTTTGATTACTGCCCCCCTCCTTTATATTACTAATTCTTTCATCTATAATTGAAATAGGGTGTGGGGCTGGTTGAACCATTTATCCACCTTTATCTAATTCTATATTTCACCCTGGGATATCAGTAGATTTAGTAATTTTTTCTCTTCACTTAGCTGGGGCTTCCTCTATTTTAGGGGGAGTAAACTTCATTACTACTGTAATTAATATACGGGACTCTTCTGTAAGATTCAAGACTTTACCTCTGTTTGTATGGTCCGTGTTTATTACAGTTATTTTAATTTTATTAGCTATGCCAGTATTAGCTGGRGGGATTACTATATTATTAACAGATCGAAACTTTAGAACTTCTTTTTTCAACCCGTCAGGAGGTGGAGATCCTATTTTATTTCAACATCTATTTTGATTCTTTGGTCATCCTGAGGTTTATATTTTAATTATACCTGGATTTGGAATAATTTCACAAGTTATTACATTTCACTCAGGTAAAAAAGACACATTCGGAAAAATAGGTATAGTGTATGCTATAATAATAATTGGGTTTGTAGGGTTTATTGTATGAGGCCACCATATATTCACAGTAGGTATAGATGTAGACTCACGTGCATTTTTTACTTCTATAACCATGGTTATTGCTGTCCCTACAGGAATCAAAGTATTTAGATGAATTTCTACCTTATATGGGAGAGATCCTATTTTTAATCCACCTATACTATGAACTTTAGGTTTCATTAGCATATTTACATTTGGTGGTTTAACTGGATTAATTCTAGCTAATTCATCGCTTGATGTAAGACTTCATGATACTTATTATGTAGTAGCACATTTTCACTATGTGTTATCAATAGGGGCTGTATTTGCTATTATAGCTGGAGTTACACATTGGTTTCCGCTATTTTTTAATATTAAAATAAACCCATCTTTTTTAAAGGCTCAGTTTTTTACTATGTTTATTGGAGTAAATTTAACATTTTTCCCTCAACACTTTCTAGGTTTAATAGGCATACCTCGACGATATAGAGATTATCCCGATTTCTTTACTTTTTGAATAAAAATTTGCTCCCTCGGGTCCTTAATTACTTTTATATCTATTTTATTTTTATTTTGAATCTTGTTTTCTTCATTTCATTGAATTGAAATTAAATTATTTAATGTTAACTCTCCATCTAATATAGAATGAATTCACACATCTATTCCTGCCTACCACACATTTAATAATATAGTTTTACTTTCTTATTAATCAATGATACATTGAAAGCAATTTTCTTTTCAAAGTAGAAGATCACCATATATAGATATATTGGATATTTTTAATGACTACTGCATGATAATATGTTCATCGATTATAATTTTAATCACGTATATAATATTTAGAAATAAAATTTCCCAAAGTATTGATTATCTTACATTAGGGTTTAACACCTTAGAGTTATTATGAGCCCTAGTCCCTATCCTTATTCTAATTATTATTGCCATTCCCTCTCTATGGATTTTATATTTATTAGATGAGGATAGAAGCCCTATTATAACTATTAAAATTATTGGTAGACAATGATTTTGAACTTATGAGTACCCTGACTTTAATAATATCACTTTTGACTCCTACATAAAATCATGAGAAAATAAATGAGATTTTCGATTATTAGATGTAGACAATCGGCTAATTCTACCAACCCAAGCTAAAATCCGACTTCTTATCACAGCTAACGATGTTATTCACGCATGAACAATTCCAAGTTTAGGGGTAAAAGTAGATGCTGTACCAGGTCGATTAAATCAAACATTTCTATTTATAGATAAGCTTGGTTTATATTTTGGTCAATGTTCAGAAATTTGTGGTATTAATCATAGATTCATGCCTATTTGTGTAGAAGGACAATCCTCCACATCATTTTTAAACTGAATTTTTAATTATTTTTTAATAAGCTAATTTAGCAATAGCCTCTTAAGCTATAAATTTAATATTAAATAAGATATTAGTTAAATAATAACATTAAAGTGTCACTTTAAAATTAATTTTCTTTATCCCACAAGCAATACCTATAAACTGACTCTTATTTATAAGTTTAATTTCCCTAATTATTATTATAATAAATTCTCTCCTATATTGAGATTTTAAAATTATAAAACAAATTTCCAACAAGAATAATGTCAAACTACAGCTCAAATGATAAACCTATTTTCAGTTTTTGACCCTTTATCTCCTATAAACTTAAACTGATTAACACTTATAATTCCCTTATTGTTAATTTCCCAATATAAATTAATTTTAAATCCTTGAATAATATTTAGAAACTTAATTAAAACATTTATTATTAAAGAAATAATATCTCTTTTATCTCGTACATCTCTAAGTATGATTAATTTAAGCAGCTCAATTATTATTATTATTTTAACTTATAATATTCTAGGGTTATTTCCTTATATTTTTACACCCACCAGTCATTTGATAATTACCTTATCTATAGCCTTACCCCTTTGAATAGGTAGAATTACTTATAGTATATTCTATCAAACTAAGTTAGCACTAGCTCACTTAGTCCCTATAAGCACCCCTTATTTATTAATACCTATTATAGTCATAATTGAGTCAATTAGTCTTCTAATTCGACCTATTACTTTAAGAGTGCGACTTGCGGCTAATATAATTGCTGGGCATCTATTAATTACATTAATTAGATCACAAAGAACCAATTGAATAAATCCTTACAGTTACTTTGGTCAACTTTTTCTTAATGTTTTAGAAATAGGAGTTGCGTGTATTCAAGCTTATGTTTTTGTAATTTTATTTTCTTTATATATAAGTGAAATTAAATAATGATAAAAACTTATCACCCATTTCATTTAGTAAGTCCAAGACCCTGACCTCTTATCGGAGGTTTATCAGCCTTTTACATAACCTTTAGCTTTACTCATTATATTTATAATAAAAGAATTTGATTTTTAATTACTGCAATTATGTTAACTATAATAACTATATATCAATGATGGCGTGACATTTGTATCGAAGCTACATATAGAGGGTTTCACACCCTTAAAGTTAAATTAAATATAAAATGAGGAATAGTTTTATTTATTATTTCAGAAGTAATACTATTTTTCTCATTTTTCTGAGCTTTCTTTTATTCTAGAATAGTCCCTACAATTCAAATTGGATTAAAATGACCTCCTACCCCTATTATCCCCTTCAACCCCTTTGAGGTACCACTACTTAATACAATAATTCTTTTATCCTCAGGGGTAACAGCTACATGATGTCATCACCTTATTAAAATAAAACTAAAGCTTCCAGCTATAATTAGACTATCTCTTACAATTTTTTTAGGTTTGTATTTCACTATACTACAATTATGAGAATATTCCCAAGCTTCTTTTTCTATTTATGATAGAATCTACGGATCGCTATTTTTTATGGCTACAGGTTTTCATGGGTTCCATGTTATTGTTGGAAGAACCTTCTTATTAGTAAATTTAGTACGTCTAAGTTTAAATCACTACTCAAACACTCACCACTTTGGACTAGAAGCTTCACTCTGATATTGACATTTTGTAGATGTAGTTTGATTATTTTTATACACCTTTGTTTATTTTTATTCAATTTAATCCTTCTAGTATAATATACATTTTATTTCCAATAAAAAAATTATAAGGATAATTATAATTATAGCTTTCTTACTTATTATTATAACCCTATTTATCCTACTCTTTATAATTGGTTTTATTACAAATAAAAAGGCTAAAAACACCATATCTAAACCAACGCCATTTGAATGCGGAATAGAACTAATTAACCCAGTATATATATATTTCTCTATTCAGTTTTATGTTATCTGTATTGTATTTATTGTATTTGATCTAGAAATTTTATTTTTAATTCCTTATAGCAGTATATATTTCATAAGTTTTAATTTAAATACTTTTTTCATGTACTTTTTCACAATTCTATCTTTAAGATTTATTTATGAGTGAGTAATAAAATCCATCAATTGAGTATAGGTATATAGTTTACTATGAACGTTTATTTTGCAAATAAAAAGTATTTATCTTTAGATAAGTGATGCTCACATTTGATTTCGACTCAAACCCCTATTCTTTAATATTAACCAATAGGTGTTTTATTGTTAATAAAATATTTGTATATTTAAAGGATGGAAAGAGCTGCTAACTCTTTAAAATTAACCTTTATGTTTATAAAAACACAATATCTTCAATATTATACTATAAAAGCTCTATAAACAAACTATTAAACATAGCAATAATAATATTCTAACTATAATAATCCTATAATTAGCTAAGAGTTTTAAATTAAAACCACCTACTCATCATAAAAAAGAATATAACCCATAACCCCCGTATATTTCTAAACTCCCAACTTCTAATTTTATAAAATTTCTAGAAATAATTAAATTACGAATCAAACTATTACCCGATAAAAAATATAATAACCCCATAGATGAAAAATAACTCCCATAAGCACTAAAAGACTCCTTTAAAATTAGGTATATAAACACCCCAAATACAACTGTCATTAAAAGAAAATTATTCTCTCAGTGAGTTAAACCATTATAAAAAAATAAAGTTATTATAATTTCATTTATTGTGCCACCAAAAATACACACTATTAAACCTATAACTATCAAAGGATACTCTATTCCTATCTTAGTACTTAACTCTAAATTTTTACATACTCTTATTTCTACATATACATAAACTCTTAAACGAATTGAGTAAATTACTGTAAGCAATAATGAGATATAAAATACAATAAAATTCACTAAATTACTCATATTTTCTACGTACAACACACAAAATATTTCCTTAGAGAAAAACCCACCTAAAAAAGGAAACCCCATCAATCTATAATTTCTAATATTAAAAATAGCCCCAACTAAGGGGTAGTAAAATAAACCTAACCCATATTTACGAATATCCTGTGTAACTTTAAACGAAATTAAAACTCCAGCAGTTATAAACATAGTAGCCTTAAAAACTGCATGAATTAATATATGTATATAGCTTAATTCAGCTAACCCTAATGATAAAATAAACATTATAAACCCCAGTTGACTCAAAGTAGACATAGCAATAATTTTTTTAAAATCTATTTCATAAATTGCCGATACTCTTGCAAACACTAAAGTAAATATTGCAACTATTATTAATCATTTTTGTAATCCACATTCTTCTAAATAAGAATTTACTCGAATTAAAACATATAATCCAGCAGTAACTAAAGTTGATGAATGGACTAAGGAAGAAACTGGCGTCGGAGCTGCTATTGCTGCAGGTAGCCAAGCAGAAAAGGGAATTTGAGCTCTCTTAGAAAAAGCTACTATTAAAACTAATCAAACTATTTCTAACCCTTCTAATATCTCTAATATATTTATCTTAAATAAACCATACTTAAACAGCGAAATAATAAATAAAATTAATGCCAAATCCCCGATTCGGTTAAATAGAACTGTAATCATTCTAGAATGATAAGATTTATAATTACAGTAAAAAGCTACTAATAGAAAGGAAGTAAACCCCAACCCATCTCAACCTAAAATCATTCTTAAGAAATGAGGATTAATGATTAAAAAACATATTGATAAAATAAACATTAGTAGAATCTTATTAAACCGATCGGATATGTATCCTTCACCCATATATCAATATGAATATAATATAATTATAGATGAAATTATTAAAACCACAGATATAAATAATACTCTTATCCAATCTAGTAAAATTTCATATTCGATATCCAAGCTTGAGTTCACTCTAAGAATCTTATTCACAAATCCCTCGCTTCCCTTTATTATTATTATTACACCTACTATAAACAACAATATAAACCACATAAATATATAAAAACCAATAACTATATATAAATATATTTCCTGATTAAACTTTACCCCACAAGTAAATTAAATATCAGAAATAAAATTATCTCTCTTATGATTATTAAGTTAAGAGGGCTTCAATGTATAAAATAAATTATTCTTATAAAAGATCTCACATCCTCATGAGGAAATACTCTTCACCCATGACTTGGGTTAATAAATAAAAATAATCTAAAATAAGCACATAAAAAACACACTAAAACTATAATTAGAACAATGTTAAATCTATAATTAAACCCTGAAAACAAAAGAAAAACCTCTGAATATAAATTAATTGTTGGGGGTGCTGATATATTTCTTACACATATAAAAAATAACCACATTACTATTAATCTAGAAGAAAACCCTAGTCTTTTTCTTAAAATAAATATTCGAGTTTTTATAGTTGAATAAATTGAATCTATTATTATAAACAACCCAGATGAACACAACCCATGTGCTACTATCAACACCACAGCTCCTTTTAACCCTTCTATCTTTCCAGATATAAGACCTACAGCTACAAATATTATATGGCTAATTCTAGAATAAGCTACTATTGATTTTATATCTTTTTGACGAATGCTTACTACAGCGGAATATAAACCACCCAAAGTAATTATACATAATAGCCACATCTGTTTAAAGATAAAAAAATTACATAAGCGAATTATACCATATCCTCCTAATTTCAGCAATAAACCAGCTAATACTATAGACCCGTAAGAAGGCGCCTGAACATGTGCTTTAGGTAACCATGAGTGTAAAAAATACACAGGGAACTTAACCAACATTCTTAGAATTATTATAACTCTTAAAAAGTTCATTTCACTTTTTACAACCCCTAACATTAATATACAAAAGGTCCCTTCTTGAAAATAAATATTTAAAATTCCTAATATTATAATTAAAGAGAACACTATAGTATATATAATCATAAAAACCCCTGCCTGTAAACGTTCTGGTTGATAGCCCCAACCTACAATAATCAAAAAAATAGGAATTAAAACTAATTCAAATATGATAAAAAAAACTAGTAATCTTTTAACAGAAAAAGCTATAAATAAAATTAGTATCATTATATATATAAGATTAAACTCATTATTTGAAACCAATTGATATCTTAATATTTTTATAAAAATTAATATAAATAATCATACAGATAATAAAATTATTCATTCAGAAGAATAATCTATTATTAAACCTTCCTCTAAATGTAAAATCTTCTTAGGGGTATTTAATAATAATAATATAATAATAAACATAGAAATTAATAAACCAACCACCCCCTGAAAATATATCATAATACTTACTACCAAGTACTCCATTAAAAATTTAATTTTAAATTCATTATATAGTCACACCCATGAAACCGAATATAATTAACCAACAATCTAAGACCCAAACATCCATCAGAAACCATTAAAAATATAAATAAATATAAATACTTATGACCTAAAATATTTGAAACCCCCACTACAATTACTAAAACTACATAGATGACTTCTAATCTTATTAATATAATAACCACATGTTTCATTTTTAAAACCATGTTTGTTAAAGCAATTAAAACTATAAGATAAATTCAGAATAAAGTTTGATTAAACATTAACTTTGGAGGTTAAAATAAAATTTCTGAATGTTTTACATTTTACAAACACTATTCATTTTTCTTATTTTAATTATATTAATAACTTCTCACCCTATAATCAGTGTTATAATCCTAATTTCTATTTCTATTATTGGTAGTCTATTACTTAAATTAATTATACTAGTCCCTCTTTCTAGAATACTTATATTCCTAGTTCTAATCAGAGGATTATTAATCATTTTTACATATATTACAAGAATATCATCACCGGAAAAACTCAAACTAAAAATAAGATTTATATTTATAATACCTGTTTTATACCTCCTAAGAGGTTCTTCTAACTTTAAACTTATAAACTCTTATAAGGTGACTTCTACTTTAGAGTCAACATCTGTTAACTTGATCTTATTCTTATCAATTCTTTTGACCATCTATTTGATTCTATCCACCTTTATTTTAATTTTAACTAAAGGCCCCTTAGCAATTAAATAAATGAAAAATATATTTTTATCTTCAAAACCTCTAACCAACCCACTATTTAATTTACCTTCCCCTTCCTTAATTTCATATTGATGAAATATTGGATCTCTACTAGGCTTAATACTAACCCTTCAAATCTTTAGAGGGCTTTTAATTACAATAAATTACTGCCCTAGTTCATTAATAGCTTTTTACTCTATTTCAAATATTATACACAATTTATGGGGAGGATGATTAATTCGATTTTCTCACACAGTAGGGGCAAGAATAATAATACTATTAATCTATTTCCACGTTGGACGAAATATTTATTATGCTAACTTTAAGAATACTAAAACCAGATTATCTGGTCTTATTATCCTTTTAATAGTCATAATTACTGCTTTTTTAGGTTATGTCCTCCCTTGGGGACAAATATCCTTCTGAGGAGCTACAGTAATTACAAGATTAGCTTCTGTAATTCCCTTTTATGGAAATATAGTCGTAAAATGATTATGAGGAAACTTTGCAGTATCAAACTCTACCTTAAATCGATTTTTCATACTACATTTTATTATCCCACTCCTCTTACTTGTATTAAGACTAATTCATATTTCAACCCTCCATTCACATGGAAGTATCTCCCCTTTATCATTTAAAAAAAATATTGAGATAATTGAATTTCACCCTAAATTTACTTTTAAAGACTTATTTCCCTTATGACTTATTATAGTAATAATTTTTATTATAGCACTAAATGCCCCATTTAAATTTATAGACCCAGAAAATTTTATTATTGCAAACCCTTTAAGAACCCCAAATCATATTCAACCCGAATGGTATTTTCTCTTCTCTTATGCTATTTTACGGTGTATCCCTAATAAAGTTGGAGGTGTAATTGCACTAATTCTCTCTATTATAGTTGTTATTACCCCAATAATTAAAACACCTTTTATAAACAACTCTTTTTCCCCCTTTAAAAAACTCTACTTCTGATTTATGTTATGTTCCTTAATTTTACTAACTTGAGTAGGTGCTAACCCTGTAAGAGAGCCTTTAATTTTCCTAGCACAAATTTATACTATACTTTACTTCTACTCATTTGCATTCTTATAGATTCTATTTTTAATATAATATCATACTACATTAACATATAGAGGTAATATAACCCCATAATTAAAGGTAAGACTCTCTTTCACATAAATATTATTAATAAATCATATCGAACCCGAGGAAAGACAGATCGAATAATCAAAAGTACAAAACATAATATTAAAGCTAATAACAAAAACCTACATAAAAATAAACTTCCCACAATAAAACATATAATAATTATGCCTCTAAACTCACTAATAAACACCACACTTAACCCATAAGACATATACTCAATATTAAAACCTGAAACTAACTCAGATTCCCCCTCAACTATATCAACAGGACTCCGATTTAACTCTACTACAACCAATAAAAATATTAGAACCGCTAAGTATAATAAATACCATAGACCTCTAACTATCTCACTTTGAAGTTTTAAAACACTTAAAAAACTAGCAGTTTCTCAAATGTAAATTATTATTAAAATAATCAACATAATATTAATTTCAAAAGAAATAATCTGACTAACACCTCGTAAAGATCCTATCATTCTAAATTTATTACTTGAAAACCAACCCATAAATAATAAAAAATATGCTTCTAATCTTGTAACTATAACAAACAATAATATTGAATACTCAAACATAAAAATATCTCTTCTTAATGGGTAAAAAGCTCAAATAAAAATTCTTAAAATAGCCATACAAGCAGGCGACACTAAATAAATAAAAATCGATACCCTATATAATTTTATTTGCTCCTTTATAAATAATTTAACTGCATCAACCACAGACTGCAATAACCCTATCAATATAACCCTATTAGGACCTTTACGAATTTGAATTAATCTCAGAATTTTACGTTCAAGTATAGAAAAAAATACTACCCCTAATAAAGCTGATAGCACTAATATTAAATACACCACTATTAATTCAAATTTAGAATCTTAAATCCTATGCTAAATTTCAGCTCTATTAAAAAATTAAATATTAAATTCTAAATTTAATGCAAAATTTTGCTACTTTAAACTATAATTTATAAATAATAAATTCCTTTCGTACTATTAAAATCCCTTTTAACAGATAGAAACCAATCTGGCTCACGCCGATTTGAACTCAAATCATGTAAAATTTTAATGGTCGAACAGACCATCTTAATCTACCTTTTTCATCAGACAGAAACTTAATTCAACATCGAGGTAAAAACACCTAATTTAATCTGAACTTAAATTAAAAATTTTCCTGTTAACCCTGGAGTAATTAACCTTATATTAAAACTTAGATCAACCATAAAAAATATATTTAATATTTTAAAATCATTAAAATTTTTATTGCCCCAACAAAACTTTCTATTTATAAAAGTAAAATTTCTCAGGGTCTTCTCGTCCCCTTATACCTCTTTAGAATTTTTACTAAAAGTTTAAATTCAAAAAATTTTTAAATAAAGAAGAACCTTATCACACCATTCATCCCAGTTCATAATTAATAAACAAATTACTTTGCTACCTTCGCACGGTTAAATTACCGCGGCTGTTTATAAACACTGAGCAGGTAGAATAATAATTAAACCTTATTAATAAGATTTTGATAAACATTTAAGAGTCTTGTTGCCTAATTCATATTAAAATTATAAACCTATTTTTTAATATAAATTTTTAACATCTAAATTTATTAAAATTTTACTAATTTAAACATTATTACCCCCTTAACTTATTAAATACATTTATAAAATACTTAATTACTTTTTCTAACTATAAAATTTAGACAACTTTAATCCCATGATAGATGATTTTTACTTAAATTTTCATAAAAATTAGCTTACCCCCCATTCTTATTTCAACATATACTTTATATTAATAAACTTTGAACTAACTATAAAATTAAACGAATGTCATTTCAACTCTAATTTTTTATTTTTAACACCTTAATAATCAAATTAGATCTTCAATTTTTTGAGATTTGCCAATTTTAATAAATTTATTTAACCCTGATACAAAAGGTATAATCTTACTAAATAACCCACCTTCTCAGTTCATAAACTTTCTAAGGCTATAAAAATTCAGTGTAAGTGAAACGCTACTCAAGCTATGCCTTATATTTTCAAAGCTTCACTTTCCAGTAAAACTACTTTGTTACGACTTATTTTATATAATAAAATTGACGGGCGATATGTACTTACTTACTTAAAAATTCACTTATAGACTTTTCTATAAATTACTTATAAATCCACCTTAACTTATTATTTAAACAACAATCTCCGATTAAAGAAAGTAACTCACGCCTACTTTAAAATTTCTGTATCTTGATTTGAATTTTTTACTATAATACTTTTAATAAAATCAGAAGATTTTACTTATACAACGATATACAAAAATTTTCAAAGTTAAACTGAACGGGCAATATCGATTAAGACCTAAGTTCCTCTATTTTAAAAGTACCGCCAATTAATTTTAAGTTTCATGAATAACAATTACCCCCCTAAAATATTTAATAGTAGGGTATCTAATCCTAGTCTTACTTAATATTTCAATTTAATTTACTCATTATTATTAAATAATTCTACCTATAGTCAAATAATTCCCATGTAATTAAATTAAAATTATGAACTATTTTACCTGTGTAACCGCTACTGCTGGCACAAGTTTAGTAATATAAATATAAATCTATTAACTTTTATTAACCTAAATCATTGAATTTCACTTTAGACTGAAAATACCTTTACATATTAGTTCTTTATACTAATATAAAATACCTCAGTACTTAAATCCACAACTAAATATTTATAGTAAATTTTTACAAATCCTTCATATCCTATCCAACATGGTTTTATAACTTAGTTACCTTCGTAAACTTCCACTATTATACTTTCTTTTTCACATTTTCATTAAGATAATTACATATTAAAGATTTAAAAAATCTTTAAATTATAAGCTTATCTTGTTTCCTATAAAACTAAAAATTTCGTTAAAATTAAGAAAATTCCGTTTAAGCAATTTTTTTTCAACAAATTTTCTTCCTATAAAATAAACGTAAAAAAAAATCCTAAATTTAGTTTAATATAATAAAAATTTAGTGGAAGTTTTAATATGATTATTTTTTTTTGATCACTGGAAAAAGTTAGTCTTCTGGAAGACTTAGAATTTCATCAAATTTCGCAAAATTGTGCTAAAATTGACAAAAATTCTAATTATTAAATTATTTTAAGAATAAATTTTAACAATTTTCAAGTTCCAGAAATGTATACATCTATATATTTTAATAAAAGCTTGATTTACGAATACTGAAAGATATTAATTAATATTAAAGAAAGCTTGTAACACGCCGATAATTGATCCATAGTTTTCTACACATTTATAATTTTTTTTTCCCTTTGAGCATGGACGGAAGGTGCGTAATGGTGTATACCTTTTCTCTCGAAAAAACATTTCCAGAGCATATTACTGCAGTATTAATTCAGTATCGTATTTTAGATTAAAATATATTTTAATGTACCTAGAGAGGGTTTGAAAAATGCATTTTCATTCAATATCAGAAGGCCAGTAATTATATTTTAAAATTTTAACCAACTTGTTGAACACACCTAACCCTTAAATTATGAACCTAATATTACACACCAGTATAATTTTAAACATAATTTTGTATTATCTCATATTAATGAGCTTACTATAAAATAAAGTAATAATAAGAAGTTAAATTTAGTAAAAATTTTTGCTTAAAATAATAAAAAAACATATATACCT